GAAACAAATTTGTTCTTTCATTTATTAACTGGTTCTTTCATTTATGAAATATCAAACAAAAACAGCAATTCGATTCTAATTCTATTTTAATTCTATTCTAATTCTATAGGGTTGAATAAAAATTTGATTGACCATTTTTTTAGAGTCAAATTGCTATGCTTAGTGTGTGACTCCTTCTTTAAAGTAAGTTTCAAGTTTAGATAGAGTTGGGTTAGGATTCCATAGATTGTTGAACCCAACTCTAAACTTAATAACTATATATAATAAAAAAAACCAACTTATTGCTTCGTATTTTCGAGATCCCAAGAAATAGTCACTATATGACTGGATCGATCATATAGTTGTAGCAACTGAAATTTCTCCCATAACATAAAAAATCGAATTATGAGTTGTAAAACACAAATAAGGGGATGTGGATTAAGGGGATGTGGATAAATGAAAGATGATAGAAAGAGAAAACAAAAAAACCAATGATATATGATTACAATATGTATGGTCTATGAATTATCTCATATCTTATAGAAAGGCAATGTGATAAAGCATCAATACTGAATATAAAATTCAATATAATAGTATATAAAAATATATAATAGTATATAAAAATACAATAATATATAAAAAAAAAATACTCTAAAAATTAATACAATACTATAATGTATAAGATAATAAAGAGCCCAGAGTTAATAGAAACTGAGAAGATTGACTCGGAAACAAATTTTTGTTGAGAGCTCCATTGCAGAGTTCAGACCTAACCATTAATGGAGAAGCTATAGGAACGGTGGAACCTGTGACTGCATAGGATTAGTATTAGTTTTAAATAGAATCCTAATGATTCATTGAGCAGGATGGCGGAACGAACCAAGAACAAATTTATTTATTCTAAGAGGTTATGGATTGAACAACCTACGAATGAGAAAGAGTCAATATTCGCCCGCGAAACATTTATTTATTGAATTACAATATTTTTTGTTTGGCATAGTTCAATAAGAATAAAAAAAAAGATTCATGATAATCGTTATAGTTATAATTATAAAACAAAAAAAAACATTACCTATACCTCTATCTAGATTTATAGATAAATATATAAATCTAGCTTTGTATCTTGATTGTATATACAGACAGTTAAACAAATTCAATATCAAACACATTACTTAGTTTAGTGATTTAGTGCATTATTTATTATATGTTATATTATAAATATGTATTATAAAATACATATATAAATTAGAATATTATTTTCTATTTATATAATACTATTTGTTTAAAACAAAACTATTGAATGAATTGTTTCATTCGCGAGGAGCTGGATGAGAAGAAACTCTCATGTCGGGTTCTGCAGTAGGGATGGAATGAAAAAAAAGAACCATCAACTATAACCCCAAAAGAACCAGATTTCGTAAACAACATAGAGGAAGAATGAGGGGAATATCTTGTCGAGGCAATTATATTAGTTTTGGTAGATATGCTCTTCAGGCACTTGAACCCTCTTGGATCACAGCCAGACAAATAGAAGCGGGGCGAAGAGCAATGACACGATATGTGCGTCGTGGTGGAAAAATATGGATACGCATATTTCCCGACAAACCTATTACAGTAAGACCCACGGAAACACGTATGGGTTCGGGAAAAGGATCTCCCGAATATTGGGTATCCGTTGTTAAACCGGGTCGAATACTTTATGAAATGGGAGGAGTATCCGAAACTGTAGCTAGGGCCGCTATTTCAATAGCTGCGTACAAAATGCCTATACGAACTCAATTTGTTATTTCAGGATAGGAACATAGAACTAAACTAAACAAAAGGACTATTTATTATATTGAATTTGAATATTGCGGATGAAAAAACAAACAACAAAAGATTTCTTTATTTCTGGACAGACAATATTTTTTTTTTCATTCTTTACTACATTGAAATAGCAAATTAAAAAAGAAAAATCATATGATTCAACCCCAAACCCTTTTAAATGTAGCAGATAACTGTGGAGCTCGAGAATTGATGTGTATTCGAATCATAGGGGCCGGTAATCCCCGATATGCTCATATTGGCGACGTTATTGTTGCTGTAATCAAGGAAGCAGTGCCCAATATGCCTCTAGAAAGATCAGAAGTAATTAGAGCTGTAATTGTACGTACGTGTAAAGAACTCAAACGTGACAACGGTATGATAATACGATATGATGACAATGCTGCGGTTGTCATTGATCAAGAAGGAAATCCAAAAGGAACTCGAGTTTTTGGTGCGATTCCCCGAGAATTGAGACAGTTTAATTTTACTAAAATAGTTTCACTCGCTCCCGAGGTATTATAAATACTAAATACTAGTAGATGGAACTACTAGTCGGGTACCAAAAATGGAGCAATTCATTATTAAATTATTAGTAGATTGTGTCTCACGCATATACTTTGAATAAAAAAAAATAGTAAAGAAAAATAAATAATAAAATAATAATAAAACATGTTGATTATATCCAAATTGGAAGACAAGAATAATTAAAGTTCGTCATGGGTAGGGATACTATTGCCGATATAATAACTTCTATAAGAAATGCTGACATGGATAAAAAGGGAAGGGTTCGAATAGCATCTACTAATATCACCGAAAACATTGTTAAAATACTTTTACGAGAAGGTTTTATTGAAAACGTTCGAAAACATCAAGAAAGTAAAAAATTATTCTTGGTTTTAACCCTGCGACATAGAAGAACTAGGAACAGAGTATATAGAACTATTTTAAAGCGTATCAGCCGACCTGGTCTACGAATCTATTCCAACTATCAACGAATTCCTAAGATTTTAGGTGGAATAGGGATTGTAATTCTTTCTACTTCTCAAGGTATAATGACAGATCGAGAAGCTCGACTAAAAAGAATTGGAGGAGAAATTTTGTGTTATATATGGTGATCCGCCTCCAGTATCCTAATTTTATCTCATTGATACTTAAAGGGGGTTACCTGGAATGAAAGAACAAAAATTGATTCATGAAGGCTTAATTACTGAATCACTTCCCAACGGTATGTTCCGGGTACGTTTAGATAATGAAGATCTAATTTTAGGTTATGTTTCAGGGAGAATCCGGCGCAGTTTTATACGGATACTACCTGGAGATAGAGTCAAAATCGAAATAAGTCGTTATGATTCAACCAAGGGACGTATAATTTATAGACTTCGTAACAAGGAGTCGAACGATTAAGTGATTTTTTAAACAGTCCTTGTTTGTTAAGTTAAAAAATTCAAGAGACTTTTTTTTTCTTCCAAGAAGTAGATTCGGGAATAAAGGAATGAGAAATATGAAAATAAGAACTTCTGTTCGTAAAATTTGTGAAAAGTGTCGACTGATCCGTAGACGCGGACGAATTATGGTGATTTGTTTAAATCCAAAACATAAACAGAGACAGGGATAGGGTAATCTTTAATCTTAAAAAAAACTTTCTTTCTAATTCTAAACTAAAGTAGAGAGGGGATCCCTGTAATGTAAAAATAGGGGATCCATTTTTTTTAATATGAAATGGATATCTCCATATATTTCTGTATATCTCTGACTCCTATTTAGGAGATAGATAATAAAATATGACAAAACCTATACCAAAAGTTGGTTCTCGTAGGAATGGACGTATTGGTTCACGCAAGAATGGACGTAGAATACCAAAAGGAGTTATTCATGTTCAAGCAAGTTTCAACAATACCATTGTAACTGTTACAGATGTACGTGGTCGGGTGGTTTCTTGGGCGTCCGCGGGTACTTCTGGATTCAAAGGCACAAGAAGAGGAACACCCTATGCTGCTCAAGCAGCAGCAGTAAACGCTATTCGTACAATAATTGATCAGGGTATGCAACGAGCAGAAGTTATGATAAAAGGTCCTGGTCTCGGAAGAGATGCGGCATTACGAACCATTCGTAGAAGTGGTATACTATTAAGTTTCGTACGTGATGTAACACCTATGCCACATAATGGATGTCGACCTCCTAAAAAAAGACGTGTGTAGAAATAAGAATTAAACAACTATCAAGAGAAATAAATGATTCAATGACCTGATCAAATGATTTAGAATATTAGTATGGTTCGAGGGGAAGTAGCAGAATCCACTCGAACACCACAGTGGAAGTGTGTTGAATCAAGAGTAGACAGTAAACGTCTTTATTATGGTCGTTTCGTTCTCTCCCCGCTTAGGAAAGGTCAGGCCGATACAATCGGTATTGCCATGCGAAGGACTTTACTTGGAGAAATAGAAGGAACATGTATCACACGTGCAAAATCTGAGGACGTACCACATGAATATTCTACAATAGTAGGTATTGAAGAATCAGTACATGAAATTTTACTCAATTTGAAAGAAATTGTATTGAGAAGTAATCTCTATGGAATTAGAGACGCATCCATTTGTGTTAGGGGTCCTAGGTACGTAACCGCTCAAGATATCATCTCACCACCTTCCGTGGAAATAGTTGACACGACACAGTATATAGCTAACCTGATAGAACCGATTGATTTGTGCATTGGATTACAAATCAAGAGAGATCGCGGATATCGTATGAAATCTATAAATAACTCTCAAGATGGAAGTTATCCTATAGATGCTGTATTCATGCCTGTTCGAAATACAAATCATAGTATTCATTCTTATGGTAATGGGAATGAAAAACAGGAGATACTATTTCTAGAAATATGGACAAATGGAAGTTTAACTCCTAAAGAAGCACTTTATGAAGCTTCTCGTAATTTGATTGATTTATTTCTTCCTTTTCTACATACAGAGGAAGAAGACACTCATTTCAAGGAAAATAAAAACAAGTTTACTTTATCCCCTTTTACCTTTCAAGATAGATTAAATAATCTAAAGAAAAACAAAAAGGGAATTCCATTGAAATCTATTTTTATTGACCAATCAGAATTGCCTTCCAAGACCTATAATTGTCTCAAAAGGTCCAATATACATACATTATTGGACCTTTTGAGTAAGAGTCAAGAAGATCTTATAAAAATTGAATATTTTCGCATAGAAGATGTAAAACAGATATTGGACACTCTACAGAAGCATTTCGCAGTTGATTTACCTAAGAACTAAGAAAAGGAAAAGTTTGAATTTTAAATCCATTGGAATTAGTTCATCTTCTTCTTTTTAGAAAAAAAATAAAATGAATTTGTCATCTTCGACACAATCCATATTTTTACATTTACAGAATGGATCGTAATAAACAAAATTAAGGTATCTAAGGAATAGTCACTTTGAAGTGACTATTCCTTAGATACCTAGGCTTGCGGTATTTCGCGATTGAATCAATTTGAAAAAGACCTAAAGTTAAAGATTTATCAATAGGTAATGTTGCTCCAATACCTAACCAAAGAGATACTGTGGTACCGACCAAAAAGACTGTTGTAGCTACGGGACGACGAAATGGATTTTGGAATTTATTAACATTTTCCAAAAACGGTACTGTCAATAATCCCATTGGTACTGAAACCATTAAAAGAACACCCAGTAACTTATTGGGTACTGTGCGAAGTATTTGAAATACGGGAAAGAAGTACCATTCGGGTAATATTTCCAAAGGAGTTGCAAATGGATCCGCCGGTTCACCAATCATTGACGGTTCGAGAACCGCTAAGCCTACATTACACGCAATAGTACCTAGAATTACTACTGGAAAAATATATAAAAGATCATTGGGCCATGCGGGTTCTCCATAATAATTATGCCCCATCCCTTTAGCCAATTTAGCTCTCAATACAGGATCGTTCAAGTCTGGTTTCTTTGTTATTGGGATAGATGAATTCTTATAGATCCATCCCCCGAAAGAACCGGACATGATAATTTTTCATCATCCGGCTCGAGCAAAAAGGAATGACAGGAATAGATTCATATGAAATATATATTTCATACATATCCACACATAATAGAATTATAATGACTCTATATAAGAATAAGAGTCTATATACTATAGAAAAAAAGATTTATTAAATGCAAGTTGCAAAACTATTCATTGCAAAGAATTTAGTTCTTAGAGGTAAATGCTCAATATCCAAGTAGGCTTACTAATTTGATCTTTGATCATTATTAATTGCTTTTTGGATTGTCTCATGTTTTTTGGTTGGTGTTTATCCTACAACATCTCAATTCTCTTACATACAAAGTATTTACTTGTTACTAATCTAATAAAGTCCAGCCTCTGTTTTTCTTTAGATCCTTTATTGCACTCCGATAGTATCATAGATCAGGATCGATGCAAAGGAAATGAATGCATTTGTATACTATAAATAAGAAATAAGTAAGTGAAATAGATAGAAAATTCACTTATTCTCTATTATACAGGATCTTGCGGAGCCTGTTCATGTATGACATGATTCTGGTATGATCATAGAAAAAATTCTTCACAAATGAACCAGCCTATCCTTTGCTACGTAAGAGACTTACATGGTGGTTGGATACAGAAACACATTTGGTTGTGAATTCTAACGTGGCAGAAAAAATCATATATCTGCATGGCCCAATCAATAGTTCAAGTCACACACTCCCATAATCCATCTTCTCTTCGGAAAATGCACTTCAACTATTCGTATAAAATAAGGAATACAATACTTTGGAGTTGAAGAGAAGTATCCAAACAATATGTCTCATTTTTTTTTAATAACCCATATTTGTAGCAATGAAATACTATTTTCCTTCCCGAAATGATATATCATCAATTACAAATATCTATGATCTGTCTTTTCTTTTTCTATAAAGGACCTGAAATACCTTGCTTACGTATCATTGGAAAGTGCATTAACATAAATACAGCAGTAAGGAGAGGCAATACAAAAGTGTGTAAACTATAAAAACGAGTCAAAGTGGATTGGCCCACACTAGCACTTCCACGTAATAACTCTACCAAAGGCGATCCTATTACAGGAATAGCTTCAGGTACACCCGTCACGATTTTTACGGCCCAATAACCAATTTGATCCCGGGGTAAAGAATAACCAGTTACACCAAAAGATGCAGTTAATACAGCCAGAACCACTCCTGTAACCCAAGTTAATTCCCGGGGTTTTTTAAATCCACCTGTGAGATACACACGAAATACGTGAAGGATCATCATTAGAACCATCATACTTGCTGACCATCGATGAACTGATCGGATTAACCATCCAAAGTGGGCCTCAGTCATTATGTATTGAACAGAGGAAAAGGCCTCCGTAACGGTTGGACGATAGTAAAAAGTCATAGCAAAACCCGTAGCTACTTGTACTAAAAAGCAAGTAAGTGTGATCCCCCCTAGACAATAAAATATGTTAACATGGGGAGGAACATATTTACTAGTTATATCATCTGCAATCACCTGAATCTCGAGACGTTCCTCGAACCAATCATATACTTTATTGAGATAGGAGACTCCCCCTCCGAGAACCGTATATGAGAATTTCATCTCGTACGGCTCAAACAGAAATACACAAATACTGATTTTCAACAACATAATAGTAATAAAAAGCTCAAAACTTCGTAGCCGCTTGATTCGATTTGT